TTCCCAGAATTTTTCGCAGACCTCTCTGAGATAAAAAATCTTTTTTGTGCAATTCCAAATGTGAAGTAAGTCTTCGTATCTTGTTGGTGAAACTTACTACTTGAAATTCAACAGATCCACTGTTTTCTTTGTTTTCTTCTTGTTCTTGCAAAATAATTGAAATAAATGAATTTTTTACCATAAAAGAATTTAACACCCCCCTTTTTACAGATATTTATTTTATGGATCAGTAATAATAATGTCAGAAATTTTAATGTAGTATACACAATAATCATAATTTAATTTATTTATTATAGATTCCTGTTTTTATCAATTAACATTACTAACTCCAATATTGGAGTTCATTTGGATAGTGATACAAAAAGACGATATCAAATAGTTTAGTACAAAGATTAATTTATAGCTTTAATTGATTGATACGTCATTTTCTTATTATTGGAGTATCCTAGACTGGGATGTAAGACAGCGAATATATGTATCAGGTTGCTTGCATATAACATGGATATTTATAGATCCTCGACAGAAGAAAACAGAAAAAGATGATTGATAGAATAGAACACCAGAATATATAGCAAACTCAAAATTTAAAATTTAAATCAGGGATACATAGATATCCTTAACATACTCAAACGGCTCCCATTATTGGTATCAAACCAATAGCGATTCATACAAGCTAAATCTTCTAATCGATAATTGGGCCAAAAAAAGAACTTTAATTTAATTAATTCATTTTTTTTTCTGTGGATATTTTTACTTTCATCCAAAAATTGACTCCAGTTTTTTAGTCTGTTCTCCTTGCAAAATAATTTATTTTTATGCACACCCTTCTGATTCTTTAAATTCAAATTGAAAGAAATTAGAATTCTCAATTCTCTACGACGTCTAGACGATAAAATCTTTTCAGGAACAAGCAAATCAGAAGTCTTTTTGTCTCTATTTAGAGTTTTTATTTTATGTCTTGGAATGGATTCATCAAAATTTTTCTTAGCAACATTTTTGGGGTTTCGGTTACTTTGGTGCTTACTTTTATGAACCAATGAAATACCTATTATTTGATACATAAAAAACTGTCCATCATTTTTTATAGATAGACGGGCAGGTTCCAGAATTAATATTCCCTTTTTCGTTAATTGTGTAAGATTTAAACGCCTCCTCATTATATCCAGATTAATTTCTTTTCTTTGAATATAGGATATAGTAATTTTTCTTACATTTATGAGGCTAACCAGGAGACCATATATCTGGATATTATTCATCATTTTTTGATTCAATTGATTCAAACGTCCAGTCCATCTTAACTGCAAAGGAAAATCTCCCTTAAAGAGTATTTTTAGTTTTTCAATCGATTCTAAAAAAGATTCTTCAATATTATTTTGCTTCTTTAATTCAAAATATTGTTTTGAATTTGCTGGGCTAAAATTTAAAAAATTATCATCTTGCTCTTGCTTTGCCTTGCTATTTTGATTTTCACTAAAATTTGGTTTTATATTCAAATTAAAAAAAAGTAAGTTGCTTGGGATAAACCAAGGTTTCTCTTTATATTTATGATATAGTATCACAAACTCTGGAAAGAAAAAAACTTTCGGATTTGATATGAAGTGATTTAAAATTAAGAATTTTTCATTCATTCCCATCCAATCAAAAGACATTTCCATCCAATAAAAAAAGACCCTTTTGTAATTGATTTCGCAATTTGAATCAATTGGAAGATAAAAAATATGAAATTGATCCTTTATTTGGTCCTTATTAGGTTCAACCTGAATTTTTGTATTAAATTTCCACCCCAAATATTTTCTATCCGTATTTTTTTCCATATATATAATATCACTTTTTCCTAGATAATTCTTTATAGGAATATTCTTAAGTATGTTAAAAAAGTTTTCTTTTTTTCTGGTGGAATTTTCCTGCTTTTTATTTTTATTTCTTTCTAATGATGTTCTATAAATACAGGATTTTTTTTTAGTTTCAGAATGAATATATTTATATGATAAAAGATCATATCTATAGTTTTTTTCAAAATTATCCTCTTTATTTGATAATAAATAGATTTTCAAATTTTGTTTTTTTTTGTAATCAAAAAAAGGGTCCTTTTCATAGGAATACCATTTCTTTAAATCATTATTTTGAGAGGTATTTATCCCATTTCGCCATTTTTGGGGGACTAATGTAGACCATGTAATCTGAGATAAATCGTATTGATAATGACCTCTTAACCAGTTTTTCCACGGATTCATTCCATAATTTGGAAGTTTCTTATGTCTTATTTCGGAATCAAATATTCCTTGTTTTCCAAATAAATCCTTTATTTCATTCTTAAGAAAAAAAGATGGTCCATTATATTGAAGAATAGATCTTACCTTATTGAAGTTAATTGCTTGGGTTTGTGATAATTTAAAAAATACATATTTTTGTGACAAGTAAGATAAATCAAAAAAAATATGTGACTTTCGCTTACTATTTCTAAGATTATCAAATATCTTTTTTATAGTCATAGGCGAAATAAAGTCAATTTTATTTTGTTTTGTTTTCTTAATCCTTTCTTGATCTTGATTTCTTTTATTATTGTCAATGTGTTTCTCAACAATTTTTTTTGTTGATTCCATAAAAAGGTATAGAGTGATTCTGCGCATATTAATGATACATAGAAAGATATCAATGTATATTTTTTCAATGCAAAATTGAATTAATAATTCAATATTTTTTCTTTTTAATAGTTTCCAAATTTTTGGGGGTGATTCTCCATTATTCTTTTTATTTTTTTTCATTATTTCTATTTGATTTCTGATTGTGTTTTTTCTATCAATTCTATGTTTCATTTCTTCTTTTGCCTGTAAAAAATTTGTCCAGCCTCTAGCTCGATTTTGACTAAGTGATTCATGAATTATCTTATTGCTGATTATAGAATCATTTTCTGTTTGAGTTTGACTTGATTCATATATTTCTCTCGGTATAAATAATGGAATTTTTGTTCCTTTTAAAAGTTTTTGTTTTACAAATAAAACAGCTTTTGTTTGTTTCTTTGTTATTTTTTTTAAAACTCTTCGAACTCTAAAATTGAATTTTCTGATTTCGACTTTATAGTCTACATCTTTAAAAATAGGTTCAAAAAAGGAAGGTGTTTTTCGGGGAGGCCCAAAAGGATATTCTGTTTCCATTCCCAAAACTGTTAAAAAACAAGAATCAAAATCATCCTCTTGCTTTCGATCGCTATCAGAGAGTCGTAGTTTAGATCTGTGCCAAGGTTTCAAATGAAAAGGATATAGGATTTTGATCTGAAAACCTTCTCTTAACCAATTTTTAGGAAATTCCGTTTTGGAGAATTGAAGACCATTATAGCTGCACTTTAGATAAATTTCTCTATTCCAATCTTGGAAATCTTCATACCATTCCGGAGATTGCCGTAATAAAATACGGCCAATATTCTTAACTATTATGAATAAGGGTAATTTAATATATCTTCTAAAAATTGATTGACCTAGTAACAGAACACTTCTTGTTTTTTGTGCATATGGAATGTTATCCCAGAATTCCATTGCATCTTCCTGATTATTTTTTTTTATTTGGAACTGTTGATCTAAAATTTCGAATTCTGACTTTTTACCCAACCAATCTCTAATATTAAAAAAAAGTTTCATTAGGTTGGATATAGGAAAAGGAAAATCCTCCATTTTTTCCAAAAAAAGGGGGGAATGGGGATTTCCTTGAGAGGGTCCCCAAATAACCATTTTACGCCTTTGAGCGCGCATAGATCCTTTTATTACGGCTCGACGAAAATCCGGTTCTTCTAAATAACTTATAAAACCCGAATCTCTATTAAATTTGCTATAAAGATTATAATTCTTGAAATGAGACTTCTTAAAACTTCGTCTGGAACGAGTTAAAAAAGCTATACGTTTAAATCTTCTTGTTCGAAGTTGGTGATCCAGCCCTTGCATTATGCCTTGTTCTTTTCGTCGTTTTTTAAAATGTTGTTCCAACTCATTGATTAATTTGTATGACCATCGAGGGGGTTTTTTACCTATTTTGTTTATTCCAATAGATTTTTTTTCACGTTTAGGGTTAGTTAGAATTGCGTTCAATGAAAACTTTAACCTATTATTTGAATCTATTTTTACTTGTTTTTTTTCTGATCTTTCGATTTTCTGTTCATATTCTGGAGAATTAGGATAGGGAAGAAGGATATCATGAATTTGATTTAGTTCAGATGTTTCTGTGCAATTTTCTATCGAAGTTTCGTTTATGATTGAAGAAGAAAAAAATTTATTCATTCTTCCACGGTACATCCCATTTAAAAAGGGATCATACATTTTAACTAGGCAATTTTTGTTTTTAGGCTCAGTATTACATAATTTTACTAGGAAATTTTTTTTGTTTTTAGTCTCAGCATTATACAATCTAGTTTTTGTTTCAAGTATATTTAGAGAAAGAAATACTGTCTCTAAAGTCTCAATTCTATTTATAAATTCATTATTTAAGTTGTTATTTTTCTCTTTATTAGTATAAAGCCACTCGTTATATAATTCATCAGCGGAGAGTTTTTCTAATGTAGACAACGAAACCCTTCTTGCTATCATTTCACCAAAAGTTGACAAACTGGGGGGATATGTAAAAGATATTCTTGCTTTTCCATCACTTTGACATGTATAAAAAAAATATTGTGAGGCTTCTCTTCTTACGGAGCCTTTAAAATTTTTATTTCTCTTTCTTATGTATCGTAATGGCCGATTCCATCGGTTATAATCAAAAAAAAAGGTCAAAAGAGGTTTTTCAAACAAAAAAAAGGATTTTTCTTCATCTTTTTTATTTTTTTCAAGTATTTTGAACTTCAAATTTTCTTGATTCCCATACATATAATCAACCGGTCTATTGTTATCAAATTCTTCTTCTTCTTCCATTTTGTCGAGTTTGTTCAGTTTCTTACCAAAAATGGGTGATGGTATTCTGCCTAAATAGTAGACACAGGTAAGGAATAAGAAAAAACTAAAGATACCGGCCATAGA